CGATTTCTTTCACATTCTGACTTTCCTATCTCCTATAAAAAAAAGAATAGGATTGTATGTGAAAGAAAGATTTTAGGGACATATCAAAAGCATGTATTATAATAATTAATATGAAGCGGATAGCGGGAATCGAACCCGCATCGTTAGCTTGGAAGGCTAGGGGTTATAGTAGACGTCGATTCATCATTTTTAACGTCTCTAATTCAAAACCGAACATGAAATTTTGGTTTCATTCGGCTCCTTTATGGGATTCCAAAATCTAAGACATAAAAAAAACTACAAAAAAAAAAAGAAAAAATTGACGATGTATAGGAAAAGGGAGTCATAGCAAATCTGAATTCAAAGAAATCAATTTGGCCCATAACATCTATGTCAGCCTTTTCGTCTGAATGCACCCCAAATGACTTGCTTTTTAGATGATCCCTCTAGAAAGGGGAGGATTCTCACAAATCTTTCTAGTTACTTCGTTCCCTATTTGTACTTGCAAGAATCCTGAAGAAAAGAATTTTTTTGTTCCACCGAGCTGAAACAATATGTCGATGGCTCTAGTAAACCAAAATCATCGTTTAATAGCTATTTGGCTTCAATCTCCCCCTAAAAAAAAAAATGGAAGATCTAGTTACGATTAGAAATAGACTTTTGTATCTTCATACATGGATCCCTTACTTATACTCATTCAATTGGAATGGTTGATCCAACTTAAAAAAAAAAAAATTATGCTTCGCAATTCCATAATCCAATTTTGTTAGTCAATTTCTAATTGACTTGACTTTTGGATACAAATCACGAGAATGTATATTCTTCCTCAAATGTGGCATTGAGAGGTAAGGGATTAATGCCCTTTTAATAAATAAAGTTTTTGATCAGAATAGGAATCAAACGAAAGATCCCTTATCTATTTCACTTGTTAATAGAACGAATCACGCTTTTACCACTAAACTATACCCGCTACAATATAATTATTGTATACGAGCGGGCCATTTGTCGAACAAGGGCGTGAAACGTAATCAAGATAGGATCAGAATCATGAAAATTGGGGTGCTGACATGTTGTGCTCTGACGGGGAGACTTGATAAAATAGGAGAAGGAGGTTCATTTCAATAACAAGCTTTTATCGGGGAGCCGTTACTGATAGTCCCGGCCCGAAAGAGCCATTGAAGTCGGAACATAAAAATGAGTTGAGTTGTACAAGAATCCAGAGCTCCATTTTTCTTTTTCGAAGCTACTCCTTTTCCTATTCATTCAACTGCCAAATCTTATGAATTCGGGTCGATTGGATCGAGTGAAAAATCCTATTGTTTTGGTTGTGGACTCAAGGGTTCAGGTTCAAACATGTTCTTTGAAGAAATATATGAGTTCTATTATAATAGAAAAAAATATGTTTTTTTTTATTCCATTTAAGTAAATCGAGAAAAGGAAAAACATAATAAGAAATGACACTCCTATCATAGGAATAGCCTTGTTGCTGCTTCAATAACAAGCATTTTCGTTTTCAAATCAAATAAATCATTTGATCTATGATTCATTGGAACAAGGAATGGCCTGGCTAGGGACTGGCCAGGCCGGGGGAATAAAAGAAAGAACTTTTCGGACGAAATCAAAGAGGGACTCTTTCTATTGGAGATATCTGTTTCGAATCATTATCTAAAGGGAATTGATGATTGATCAAATTCGTCTCTATTTATAGAATAAAGAAAGATAAGGAAAAACTTTTATCAACCTTTACTTCACGCGTCACATAGGAATTATCCTTTTAAAATTGGGAGAGATGGCTGAGTGGACTAAAGCGGCGGATTGCTAATCCGTTGTACGAATTATTTGTACCGAGGGTTCGAATCCCCCTCTCTCCGTTTCTTCTGATCACTTGATATTTCCCTTTCGAATTCGAAAAAATCTCTAACCCCCTTTCTCATAGTTAAATGTATGGAATGGAGAAAGAAAATCCTAAGAAAATTCAGAAATCGAGCAAGGAAAAACCCCTGATTTTTTTATTCATCACGTCCAGGATTACGTCCTGGATCATTAGATAGGAATCCGAAGATGAAGAGAGAAACAAAGAATATCACTACTGTGTAAACGAAGAGTTTGAGAGTAAGCATTACACAATCTCCAAGATCATTTTGGGGGAAATAGGGGAATAGATTCTCCATTTTTGTACCACATATTCCGTTTTGACACCAAGAAAAGAAGCGGTTTCTAGAAAACATAAGGAATTTGCAGGAATGAATTTGTAATAAGATTCTGATTCTTTCGTTAACAAAAAGATCTCTCATACCTACAATTAGGTATTGTAGGGACCATACATAGGGTCTTCGACCCCCAGAAGGAATGAAGAAATGAGGTGATTCCGATTCATCTCGGTTATCCAAAAGAATTTCCATGTTTGAGTCGAGGGTTCATTATCTGATCTTATCAATTCTTAAGAATAGAATTTTTTTTTATCGAATAAATCATGAATGTTTCTAAGACAGTATTAAAGATCTCATCGAAAACTTACAGCAGCTTGCCAAACAAGGGCTAAGAGAAAAAAGAGCACAGGTATGACTGGCATAACATCTACGATTGGATTGAAAAAAGCATAAGCTTCGGGCAATTTGGCGAAGAAAAAGCTACTCGAATGAAGGGCAGAATTAAGACAGATCAAACTAAAGATATTAAGCATAACAAACATTTTGTTCTTGGAGAAAATTTCATTATTATTGGGTTATTGATATAAGGGGAAAATGAAGAAAGAAGGGAAAGTAGGCCGCAAAATCTTTCTTTTTCTTTGAACTCCCTCAATCAAAAATCCTTCAATTCTCAAATGAGAATAGAAGGAATCATACCTTACATACAATATCTTAATTGAATTATATGTAATGATCAATAAATTCATTTTTATTCTACATCTACATGTGTAGAATCATAGCAACAACCAATTCAATAGATATTGGGGCTGGAATTGACGAACAACCAATACCGATATTAGTGTTTATCGGTGTCGAATAGAAATAAAAATGGGGCGTGGCCAAGTGGTAAGGCAACGGGTTTTGGTCCCGTTACTCGGAGGTTCGAATCCTTCCGTCCCAGACCAATTCTATCATAACAAAGATTGTTCTTTTTAACAATCTTCTGTTTAAGGGTGTAATGTTGGATACATTGTGATCCAATCTTTCTTTGTGATTTCTAATGATTCTTCTATAGAATCATATCTTCCCTTTCGATTTTGTTTCTCACAAACAAACGGATCGAGTATCAATGACATGTGGATGGAAATAAATATCTTTTTTGATATAGGTAGGATGGGAACAAAGATCAAAGTGAAATTCAAAAAAAAAAAAAACTGGGTGGGCCATTCAGCGTATGTTCGCCCCCTCGCCCATATTCATATTGAAGGTTAGTTAGTCATTTGGATAAACTTTATGCCCCATATCTATGATATTTGGATTCTCACAGGATGCATTCTGAGTCGAAATGCGAAATAAAAGAGAAGTCTTTACCTTCCCTAAAGTAAATATAAATAAAGATAGGGTAGACAAAATGACTAATTTTATGTGGATCCTGAATCCTAAAAAACGGGGGGGTTTGGTATTAATTCCATCGCTGGAATTAAAGCTCCTGAGACTGGGGTGGGACAAAATCAAACAAAATAGTAACAACGAATTGATATGAACCCATTTTGCTTTGTACTTATACAAGACAGGATAGCATCCCATAAGAGGATCCTTTTAAATCGGCTTTGGGTATGATTCATGATCCCCATGGAATTCGTGTCGATATGAGTTAATCCGCAAAGGAAAGGAAGGTATCAATTTCAAGACCCTTGTCATCCGGATCTTATTAACAAACAAGAAAATTCAATACGGAACAGATTATTTTCTTTGGACCTAATTTCTTTTATTTTGTATTTGATTTGGCTCCAATGAATAATTGGAAATCAATGTAGCGATCAATTGGGGGAGGGGGGAGATTCATACATTCACTTTACTTTATGGAAAGATTCCTGAATCTGAAGTAAGGAAAAATCTGTAGAAAATGAACCATGCCTATATGTATTGTTATTGTTCTATATTCAGTGATCAGTGACACCGGTGTTTCAGTTTTGGCGAAAAAGGTCTGCGATCCCTTAAATACCCACGATTACCTCCGGTAACACTTGTTTGGTGTATCTGATGAATACGATAAAATCAGACTCCTACGATTCTGATTTTATCAATCAGATGAAAGAATACCTGAAAGAATACCGACCTTAATCTTTTCTTTCATGAGCCCCTTCTATCCATCCCCAAGAAAACAAAACAATTGGATTTGTTTCTTGACCCATTTATCTGGTTTAAATTATTGATGATTCAATCGGAAAGGAAACATAGAGGTCTCTTATGATGATCAAATTCGCGTCTGATTTAATTAATCAGATATCTGCTAAACATTTTTAGATCCTCGTTGTACCGACTTGTTGATGGATTTAGAGATTCAATTCAGTCTTTACTGGAAAACTTATTTCCAGTAATGATGTCGAAGTAGGAAATTCTTGAAATTGTTTTTTATGATTCCTTATAAATTCTTTCTACTCGAAGAAGTGTGACATTGGTGAATCTATCCTATCGAGTCACTTGCGATCTTTCCCGGTCATTGGAATAGCTTATTTGGTTAATGACTCATTCTGTTCCGGTATCGGTAATCTAATTAAAGACCCTTCTTTAGTTTTAGTTGTTTGAGAAAGAATTGGATCTTTCATGATTCATCATCCCTAACAATCTGTTGAAGATGTAAAGAAGTGTTAAGCAACGCATTTCTTCGTGTTTTTTATAAATGTGTTTCATTCTTCTAATAAAATATGGGGTTAAATTATATTCTTGCTGAGACTTCTCCAGATCCATATATGAAAATGAAAGTATGGAGGACTTCATATACTATATACCGATTGAGCCAATGACTATTCATGATTCCATATTGAATCAATTCCATACCGGTCCAAAATTAGAGGAATGTTATGGTAAAACTTCGTTTGAAACGATGTGGTAGAAAGCAACGTGCGACTTGAAGGACATTATTGGCTGTGGATTCTTGTACCCACCATTTTATATATCAAAGAAGATGCTCTCGGCTCGACATAGTTTGTTCTATTCCACTAGGACCCCAATTTTGGGGTTGTAATAAAATAATATAATTATAATATAGCACATGATGGAGCTCGAGCATAAAGAATTGGTTCATTTAGCAGAGAGAAGGATCTAGGGTTAATGCCAATCAATAAGTTGGAACAACTTCGTAAGTATATCTTCGGTATAGAAATTGAAAGGATCAAGTTCGAACAAGTAAAAAAAAAAGTAAAATGAATTTGTCGAAGTAGTTTTACCAATTCCGATCAAAAGTGTATCACAGGGGAATCAATCGTTTCCATAGAACGAAATAACAAAGGGTATGTTGCTACCATTTTGAAATAATTAAGGATCACCGAAGTAATGTCTAAACCCAAGGATTCAAAGCAAAGATAAAATAAAGGATACCGGAACAAGGAAACACCGTTTTCAATTGTCTCAACAACTAGATCAGAATGGGGAAGAAAAAAAATCGACTCTAGGCGAGACAAACAAAAGAGGTTAGAGACGGCTCAATAAATGTCTAAGGATTTCCCTTCGAGCTCTTTGAGAATTACCCAACTTGAGTTATGAGTACGAATGAGATTTCTTTTTTTTTTTTTTTTCAGGAAGGAAGAACAAAAAAAAAAAAAATGACTCAAATCATAGTCTAATTGATGATTTTGTGGATCTATTTGCCACTACAATACATAAATTCGAATCATTCTTTTTCGAGCCGTACGAGGAGAAAACCTCTTATACGTTTCTAGGGGGGGTTGTTCATTTATGTCTATCCCAATGAGTCATCTATCGAATCGTTGCAATTGATGTTCGATCCCGAAGAGAGGGAAGAGATCTTCGTAAAGTGGGTTTTTACGATCCGATAAAGAACCAAACTTATTCAAATGTTTCCGCTATTCTATATTTCCTTGAAAAAGGTGCTCAACCTACAGGAACTGTTCATGATATTTCAAAGAAGGCGGAGGTATTTAAGGAATTTCGAATTAATCAAATGAAATTAATGAAATAAAAAAAGGGGGGGGTGCCCAGTATCTAGCTTTGTCTAATTGTTTCTCCACCATTCCTTATTTTTTTTCTCTATTCTCTATTCATTGTTGCTCTCACATGACCCCGTATCATAGAACTATAAAAAAAATATCTTCTCTTGATATGAGACAGATAGAAAAAAGATTGAGTGAATAGATGAAATAACTGGGAAATTATGGGATTACCATCAATCAGATGGTTTTCGTTGGGACTCCACCAACAAACAAAAGGTCAATCTTGCTTATTATACCTCTATTGAATAAATATTGAATAAACCCGACATTTTTTTCCTACCGGAATTCCTTATTTATTTCCCCACTCATACTTCATCCCTTATCTATGTTGTAGTGTCACTCCAACACAAGTCCTTGTTTTATTTATTGAGTTGGTTTTCTCAACATTCAATTCATATTGACAATGGTGTATCGAACAAATATAATTCGATCGTGGATAAATAGATCTATTTATCCACATTTCATAAGTTTGTTTCTTTATTTCACTCAAACGATGGGTTCGTCAATTTCGTTGTGACATCAAGAAGTATCTTAGTTAATATAATGAAAAAAAAAAAAAAAATAGAGTATGGGTAGTCTATCAATTTTTACATCTATTTAGATTTTCTCTATAATTTATCCCAGAATCTGTTGTATTTTCATCTGATCTCTGTTCATTTTTATGTTCACAATTGATCATCAAATCTTTCTTTTTGATCTGTTGCTAGTTCAATGTTTTGACGAGGTCGGGCAATCGAATCTCTTTATTTATTTTTTATTCCGATCGTATCTACACACCCTATTTATATGGGTTGCTAACTCAACGGTAGAGTACTCGGCTTTTAAGTGCGGCTATGGTCTTTTACACATTTTGATGAAGCAACGGATTCGTCCATACCATTGGTAGAGTTTGTAAGACCACGACTGATCCTGAAAGGGAATGAAAGGAAAAAACAGCATGTCGTATCAATGGAGAACTCTTAGAATACTTCATCCTTAACGGATCGATACAAAATCTTGTTTTGATTCTTTATCTTGGAAAGGGGTCAAATCAATTCAAGTTGGGTCGAGTGAATAAATGGATAGAGCCCTATAGCTCCAATTATAGGGAAACCAAAAGCAACGAGCTTCTGTTTGTTCTTAATTCGAATGATTACCCGATCTAATTAGACGTTAAAAATATATTAGTGCCTGATGTGGGAAAGGGTTCTCTTGTGAGTGGATCATCAATTCCTTTTTTTTTTTTTCATGAATCCTAACTATTCTCTATTATGTTCTCTATTATGTAGTGGAGACGAATGTGTAGAAGAAACGGTATACTGATCAAAATTCATTATTCCAAAGTCAAAAGAGTGATCGGGTTGTAAAAATAAAGGATTTCTAACCATCTCTTGTAACTATAACGAACATAAATAAATTGGATGGAAATAGGATCCGTTGATTGTCCTTTCTGGCTCCGGGGTATCTATTCTTTTCTTACTATATACCTTGTTCTGACCGTATCGTACTATGTATTATTTGATAACTCAAGAAATCCCCCACTTGGTTCAAGTGTAATTTCAAATGGAAATGGAGGAACTACAAGGATATTTAGAAATGGATGGATTTCGGCAACAATACTTCCTATATCCGTTTCTATTTCAGGAATATATCTACGCGCTTGCTCATGGTCATGCTTTAAATGGATCGATTCTTTATGAACCGGTGGAAAATTTAGATCATGACAATAAATCCAGTTCACTAATTGTGAAACGTTTAATTACTCGAATGCATCAACAGAATCGTTTGATTATTTCGGTTAATGATTCTAATCAAAATCGATTCGTTGGGCACAACAATCATTTTGATTCTCAAATGATATCGGAGGGTTTTGCAGTCGTTGTGGAAATTCCATTCTCGCTGCGGTTGGTATCTTCCCTAGAAGAAAAAGAAATAGCAAAATCTCATAATTTACGATCTATTCATTCAATATTTCCCTTTTTCGAGGACAAGTTATCACATTTAAATCATGTGTCAGATATACTAATACCCCACCCCATCCATCTGGAAATCTTGGTTCAAACCCTTCACTCTTGGATACAAGATACTCCTTCGTTGCATTTATTGCGATTCTCTCTCTACGAGTATTGGAATTCAAATAGTCTCATTACTCCAAAAAATTCCATTTCCCTTTTTTCAAAAGAGAATCAAAGATTCTTCTTGTTCCTCTCTAATTCTCATGTATATGAATGTGAATTCATATTCATTTTTCTCCGTAAACAACCCTTTCATTTACGATCAAAATCTTTTGGATCCTTTCTTGAGCGAACACATTTCTATGCAAAAATAGAATATCTTGTAGTAGTGCTTTGTAACGATTTTCAGAAAACCCTATGGTTGTTCAAAGACCCTTTTATGCATTATGTCAGATATCAAGGAAAATCGATTCTGGCTTCAAGGGGGGCTCGTCTTCTGATAAAGAAATGGAAATCTCACCTTGTCAACTTTTGGCAATGTCATTTTGACTTGTGGTCTCAACCGGCCAGGATCCATATAAAGCAATTATATAATCATCCCTTCCATTTTCTGGGCTATCTTTCAAGTGTACGACTAAACTCTTCGGTGATAAGGAGTCAAATGCTAGAGAATTCGTTTCGAATAGATACTGCTATTAAGAAATTAGAGACCGTAGTCCCAATTATTCCTCTGATTGGATCATTGGCTAAAGCAAAATTTTGTAATGTATCAGGGCATCCCATTAGTAAGCCGTTTCGGGCCGATTTGTCAGATTCTGAGATTCTCAATCGATTTGGGCGGATATGCAGAAATCTTTCTCATTATCACAGTGGATCTTCAAAAAAACAGAGTTTGTATCGTATAAAGTATATACTTCGACTTTCATGTGCTAGAACTTTGTCTCGTAAACATAAAAGTACGATACGTGCTTTTTTGAAAAGATTAGGTTCGGAGTTCTTGGAAGAATTCTTTACGGAGGAAGAACAAGCTCTTTCTTTGATCTTCCCAACAACCTCTTCTCCTTCTCATAGGTCACATAGAGAACGGATTTGGTATTTGGATATTATCCGTATCAATGACCTAGTCAGTCATTTATGATTGGTCATGAGGTCATGTAAATAGAAAGGATCCCTAAATGATGAAGAGAGAAAATCACAAAAGAATTTGATTCATTTGAATTCTGAAATGTTCATACAGTAGTGGTTGAATCAACTGAGTCTTCAAGTTTCTTAGGTCCCCTTTTAGGGAACTTAGTTTTGGATGTATACATAGGTAAAGCCCTGTGCAATGAAAAATGCAAGCACGGCTTTTTTGGGGGGTCTTTTTACTCTATATCTATTATATTGCAAGAAGGAAATTATCTACTCCATCCGACTAGTTCCGGGTTCGAGTCCCGGGCAACCCATTACCAATCGTACGGAAAATACGAAAAAATATTTGTTATTGGATAAATCCCTACTCACTTAATTTACAAATCGTTCTGATGGATCTATCCAGATGGATATCTCTCTTATTGGTTGACACGGACATATAAGTCATGTTATACTGTTGAATAACAAGCCTTCCATTGTCTATTTCTATTTATAGATAATCTGTGTGCTTGGGAGTCCCTGAGAATTGAATAAACCAAGATCTTACCATGACTGCAATTTTAGAGAGACGCGAAAGCACAAGCCTATGGGGTCGCTTCTGTAACTGGATAACCAGCACTGAAAACCGTCTTTATATTGGATGGTTCGGTGTTTTGATGATCCCTACCTTATTGACCGCAACTTCTGTATTTATTATTGCCTTCATTGCTGCTCCCCCAGTAGATATTGATGGTATTCGTGAACCTGTTTCTGGGTCTCTACTTTATGGAAACAATATTATTTCCGGTGCCATTATTCCTACTTCTGCAGCTAT